GCTAACATCATATAACCCAATTGTGACATTGTGGAATATGCTAAACCTCTCTTAATGTCTTTTTGAGCAAGAGCTAAAGTAGCTCCTAATAAGACTGTTATTATTGCTATCAACGAGATTAAATTCATTATGGAGGGTATAACTATGAAAAGAGGAAGAAGCCGAGCTACAAGAAAAATTCCCGCTGCTACCATAGTGGCAGCATGTATAAGAGCAGAAATAGGAGTGGGCCCCTCCATAGCATCAGGCAACCAGACATGAAGGGGAAATTGTGCAGATTTAGCAACGGAACCAGCAAATAATAGAACAGCACACAAAGTAAGAAATAAAGGATTTATTTCATTATTATAAATCAAGTTATTCACTATTTCGAATAAATCCTCAAATTCGAAACTACCTGTTATCCAATAAAACCCTAAAATTCCTAATAATAAACCAAAATCTCCTACCCGATTAGTTACAAAAGCTTTTTGACAAGCATTTGCCGCAAGAGGTCGTGTGAACCAAAAGCCAATTAATAGATAAGAGGACATCCCAACCAATTCCCAAAAAATATAAATTTGTATCAAATTAGAACTTGTAACTAATCCTAGCATTGAAGTACTGAAAAAACTCATATAAGTGAAAAATTTCAAATAGGATTGATCATGAGCCATATAATTATCACTATAAAAAAGAACCGTAATTCCAACGGTAGTGATTAATATTGACATAATAGAAGTAAGTGGGTCTAGCAAATAACCCAATTCTAAAGAAAAATCGTTAGTAATAAGCCAAGACCATACATATTGATAAATAGAATTGCTAGTTATTTGTTGAATAAACAGATTGGTTGAAAAAACCACGATTATACTTAACAATAAAACACTCTGAAAGGCCCACATACGACGAAATTTGATTGTTGTTGTTGGAAAAAGAAGAAGACCCAACCCTAGGAATAAAGGAACGGGAAGTGGAATGAAAGGTATAATCCATCCATATTGATATGTTTGTTGCATAAAAAGTTTTTTTTTTCTTAGTTTCCTAATTGATTTTTATTGTTTCCAATTCACCAGATCTTACCTCTTTGATAGGAATAACTAAAAGAGAAAATATGCGCTAAGTAAAACTACCGAAATTTAGAATTTTTCTTATTAGTTTATTTTTTATTTATTTGTTTTTCTTTTTTTCTTCTAAATACTTCAAATATTCAACTCAAGAAATTACAATCGGTCAAATCTTATGAAACACAGTAATTCCTTTTTTTTGAAAGTGTAACATACTCTCTTGTACGATGTACGAGGTTGAACGGTTAAGGTAATAGAAAAGGAAATGCATTTTCAGTAAGAAAAATTTTGGATCTTTTTTGTATTTTGTATATTTTATCCCATCTAAATTCAATGTACAACACTGAAACTAGACAGAAAAAAAAATGCAAGGTTGGATTCTTTTTATTTTGATTTCTCTAGCACAACCGATTTGCTGGATATAGGGTTTACTAAGAAAGAATCGCAAATAAGCATACGAATTAATAAAAACCATTTTAATTCGATTCTCAGAAATAGAAAAAGTGAAAAAAACCAAACCTTATTTCTTTTTTATTATATTTATTTTTTTATGAAGAGAGTATTTATTAGCAAATAAATTAAATGATAAATTGAATGAATATATGAATATAATAGTAAGGAAGAACTTCTTTTGAACAATACATGTCTTTCACATCCAACTAGAACAACAAGGAATTCTTTTTAAATGGCAGTTCCAAAAAAGCGCATTTCTACATCAAAAAAGCATATTCGTAAAAATATTTGGAAAAAGAAGGGATATTGGACCGCTTTAAAAGCTTTTTCATTAGGTAAATCTCTTTCGACTGGAAATTCAAAAAGTTTTTTTGTGCAGCAAACAAAAACAAATAACAAATAAGTAATAAAGTTGGAATAGTCTGAGCATTCAAAAATTGACTCTTTTTTTCTTTATTAAATCAACTCACCAGATAATGGAAATTGTCAATTTTATAGAAAATAGAAAATGAAACTCAGCTTACTCTTTTATCTTTTATTTTCGAGTCGTCAATTTTAGATTTTTACTAAATTCAGTAAAAAAAGAACTAACCCTTTCCCTTTTTTTACTGAATTTAGTAAATACCCTTTTTGATAAAAAATAAAAATGTTTCTGACAAACGAATGAACACAAGAAAAGGTTTTTTTACGCGGATTTTTGCATTTCCAGAACGGGGAAGCTTAGTTTCCCCGTCAACACATTTTTTGTTACATTTACTAGAAAAAATACGACAATTTTTCGTTTTATCTCTCTTTTTTTATCTTTTCTCTTTTTAATAGACTATAGATGTTTTCGGGAGGGGTCCTAAGATATTAAGATATTTAGTTAATTCAATTAACCAATAATTTGAAATACTTTCGAATAACTTTATTATTTTTCGATTTGTAGGAATTAATATATAAATTACTCATATATCTCCTATTATCAACTCAATTAACTCAAGAACTTAGTAAGAACTTTTAATAGGAACAATTTATCTAATTTGGATGTCTTCTTTTTCTGTTTTTTCTTCATTGATAACCTAAAAAAAATTCTTTTGTTCCATTTGATTTCTGAAATTAAATAATTAAATAAAAGATAAAAGGGTTCATTAAAATTGAAAAAGCAAAATAAAACCATTTTTGAGTTCTATCCCTTGGTTGACTCTTGATGGCGATTTGAGATTCGAATTATCTAGTTAGAATAAAATTCTAGGGGAGCTGAAAAGCCACGAAAGCCCCTAAGTCCCTAAACTAACGAACGTTCAAATCCCCATTTGAACTAAACAAAATTTTATTTAATAAATTGATACTTTTAGGAAAAATAAACTAAAAAAATGACTCTTAATGGACTTCTAAATTCTCGACGATTATTTAATAATTGGCTATTATAAGTTCAACACAAGCCGCTATGGTGAAATTGGTAGACACGCTGCTCTTAGGAAGCAGTGCTAAAGCATCTCGGTTCGAGTCCGAGTAGCGGCATGTCATCTTTTAAAAAGGAAAAATAGATTCTATAATTAATTCAACTCTTGAGTTGCATTTAGGCAACGCATTTTTTAAGATTTTGTATGATATTTTCAACCTTAGAACATATATTAACTCATATTTCCTTTTCAATTCTTTCAACTGTAATTATAATTCGCTTAATAACCTTTTTTTTTGTAGATGAAGTGGTACAATTATCTCATTTGTCCGAAAAAGGCCTGCTAGCTAGTTTTTTCTGTATAACAGGATTATTAGTTACGCGTTGGATTTATTCGGGTCATTTTCCACTAAGTGATTTATACGAATCATTAATCTTCCTATCATGGAGTTTTTCTCTTATTCATATAGTTCTGTATTTCAAAAAGAAGAAAATTATATTAAGCATAATAACGGGTTCAAGTGCTGTTTTTACTCAAGTCTTTTCGATGTCAGGGCTTTTAACGGAAATACACCAATCTTCAATATTAGTACCCGCTCTTCAATCCGAGTGGTTAATAATGCACGTAACGATGATGATATTGGGTTATGCGTCCCTTCTTTGTGGATCATTATTATCAGCAGCACTCCTAGTGATTACATCTCGAAAAAGCATAAATATTTTTTTTATTTTTTGTCAAAGTCATTTTTTAGTACACGATTCATTTACCTTTGGTAAAATTGAATACATCGGTGAAAGAAATAATCTTTTAAAAATCCAAAAAAAGAATTTTTTTTTCGCCAAGAATTATTACAGATCGCAATTGATTCAAGAATTGGATTATTGGAGTTATCGGATTATTAGTTTAGGATTTCTATTTTTAACCATGGGTATTCTTTCGGGAGCAGTATGGGCTAATGAAGCATGGGGATCGTATTGGAATTGGGACCCAAAAGAAACGTGGGCTTTTATTACTTGGATCATATTCGCGATTTATTTACATACTCGAACAAATCGAAACTTGCAAGGAGAAAATTCGGCAATTATAGCGTCTATAGGCTTTCTTATAATTTGGATATGCTACTTTGGGGTCAATCTATTTGGAATAGGGTTGCATAGTTATGGTTCCTTTCCTTTATCATATAATTAAATTCACGAATGTATTTTACGACTACAACAGAGTATCTGCATATAAAAATTTTGTGTGAACCGACACGAATCGTATGAATCGATACAATATTGTATCGATTCATACGATTCGTATCCATATGGGTTTCCATTTTCTTTATTTAAAAATGACTTATTAGAAATTTAGAAAACTTTTTAGTGTCGAATGAACGATTTTCAAATCATAGCATTTTTAAGTTTAGTTATGAAAAGCGTTTAGAAAATAATTAGATAGAATTATTTCGACCCTGTCAACCGACAGTGAAAAAATGAAATCGGGGTACATACCAATACTTAGGACGGGTAAAAAGAGAGAAATTGAAAGAAATAACTCTCGTGGTCCAGAATCAAAAAAATAAGAGTTTTGAGCATTAAAAAGCTTGTATCCGTAGAACATCTGTCGTGACAGAGATAATGAATAAATAGGAGTTAATATGATTCCAATTGCCATTAGAAAAGTAATTAGCATTTTTGGCAGTAAAAAAAATTTTTGACTGGTAATTAGTCCAAAAAAGACTATCAATTCAGCAACAAAGCCACTCATACCCGGTAATGCAAGCGAAGCCATCGAAAAGCTACTGAACATCGTGAATACTTTTGACATTGGGATAGCTATTGCGCCCATTTCGTCAAGATAAACAAGACGTATTCTATCATAAGTCGTCCCCGACAAGAAAAAAAGTGCAGCACCAATAAATCCATGAGATATTATTTGTAAAAGAGCCCCATTAAGCCCTGTATCACTTATTGAACCAATTCCTATAATTATAAAGCCCATATGGGATATAGACGAATACGCTACTCTTTTTTTTAAATTCCGTTGGCCAAGAGATGTTGAAGCCGCATAGATTATTTGGATTGTGCCTGCTATTACTAACCAAGGGGAAAACAGATAATGGGCGTGAGAAAAAAATTCCATATTGATACGAACCAATCCATACGCTCCCATTTTTAATAAGATTCCAGCTAGAAGCATACAAGTACTATAATGCGCTTCTCCGTGGGTATCTGGTAACCATGTATGTAAAGGTATAATCGGTGATTTGACAGCAAAAGCAATAAAAAAACCAATATAGAATAGTATTTCTAAGGCCGCAGGATACGACCGATTTGCTAATGTTTCAAAATTTAATATTGGCTCATTAGAACCATATAAACCCATACACAGAACTCCCATTACTAGAAAAATGGAGCCTCCCGCGGTGTACAAAATAAATTTTGTAGCCGAGTACAGACGTTTCTTTCCTCCCCACATGGATAGAAGTAGATAAACGGGAATTAATTCTAACTCCCACATGATGAAAAAAAGTAAAAGGTCTCGAGAAGAAAATGATCCTATTTGCGCGCTGTACATTGCTAACATCAGGAAATGAAATAATCGAAAATCTCTAGTAACCGGCCAAGCCGATAAAGTAGCTAAAGTAGTGATGAATCCTGTAAGTAAAATGGGTCCTATAGAAAGTCCATCTATTCCTAATCTCCAATGGAAATCAAAAAAACTGACCCATTTATAATCCTCCACTAGTTGTATTAATGGATCATCTGGTTGGAAATGATAACAAAATGTATAGGTGATTAAAAGGAATTCTAAGATGCATATACAAATAGTATACCACCGAATGATCCTATTTCCTCTGTGTGGAAAAAAGAAAATTACGGAACCCGCCAATATTGGAAAAACTACAATTAGCGTTAACCAAGGAAAAAATTTCGTGGTAAAGACAAGATATACTTGGACCAGAAAAACCAGTGCTCATAAGAATATTAGGAGCACTGGTTTTGTCGGTAAAAAGAAACTAAAAAGGGTTCAAGTCTAGTTTTCTAGAGCGTATTAATAAGCTAGCCCCATACTGCGAGTTGTTTCATGCCATAAATAAACTCGAACACTCAAGAAATCTGTTGGACAGGCAGATTCGCATCTTTTACAACCAACGCAGTCTTCTGTTCTTGGAGCAGAAGCGATTTGTTTTGCTTTACATCCGTCCCAAGGTATCATTTCTAATACATCGGTTGGGCAAGCTCGGACACATTGAGTACATCCTATACATGTATCATAAATCTTTACTGAATGTGACATTGGATCTATACATTTTTGAACGTTATAAGATTCCGATCTGGTAATCTTAGAAATAAACCGTACATTTAGATATCAGACGAATCAACAAGTTGTCAGAATTTTTGAATCAATCTATTTCTGGATTGCTTTAGTAGACAAGGCCAAAATACTTTGATTTAGTCTAGTTTTTTAACCAAGATCATACCTTAATGTATTAACTATATGAATTCGAATTTATTTATTTTTTTATTTATTTATTAATATAATATTGAATATTTGAAATATTCAAATTTGTAAAATATTCAAATTTATATAATTAATACTCGTATTCAACAAATTGTATTCGTTAATACGAGATATAATAAATACTACTTACTCAACAAATTGGATTCGTTAATACAAGTTGATTTTCGATTACGATAAATTGCTGAAACAATAGCCGGTCCAATAGCTGCTTCAGCGGCTGCAATAGCTATAACAAAAATTGATAAGATTTCTCCCTTTAATTGACGATTATCACAAAAATCAGAAAAGGCTACAAAATTCATATTAACTGCATTCAGTATAAGTTCAAGACACATAAGGGCCCTAACCATATTTCGACTTGTGATCAATCCATAGATGCCTATACAAAATAAAAAGGCACTCAAAACAAGTACATGCTCTAGCATCGTTAAGCAACTCCTTCTAAATCTCATTATTTTTAATCGAAAGAAGAATTCAACCAATTCGATTGAATCGCATATAACAAATATTAAAATTTTTCATTGATAATTTATTATTGTTATTGACTTATTGACGAGCTACAGCAATGGCGCCTATTAAAGCAACTAAAAGAATTATTGAAATAAGTTCAAATGGAAGAAAAAAATCTCTTGATAAATGAATTCCAATTTGTTGACTATTAATTATCAAATCTTGCTCCACAATCTGGTTTGATCTTGTAGTCCACATAATCCCGTACCATGACGTATCTGGAATAGTAGTAATTAGTGAAATAAAAAGACTTGTGGAAACCATCCAAGCAATTCCATCCCCAACTGTCCAAGGATTAAAATATTTGGAATATTCTGAACCATTCATGAACATCACAGCAAAAATAATTAAAATATTTATAGCTCCGACGTAAATCAGTAGCTGCGCAGCAGCTACAAAGTAAGAACTCAGTAGAATATAGATTAAGGATATACAAACCAGAACCAATCCCAGCGAAAAAGCAGAAAAAATTGGATTGGGAAGTAATACGACCCCTAAACCCCCTAAGATCAGACTTGATCCCAGAAAGACTAAAAAAAAATCCGGTATTGGTTCAGGTAAATCCATTGAATTTAAATTGAAAAAAGATAGAAATCCAGGTATTTCATGACTTTATTGATCTGACCAGGAAAAACAAAAAAGAAGAGACTCCGTTTGGTTTATGTTTATGATACTTCTTAACTTAACTAAACTTAATTAAAACTAAATGAAAGTTGAGTGGGTGTGACTTGATGTAGATAGTGTTCTTGGGCATTGTAATTAAACCCCCGAAAAAAGAATTTGAAAATTTATATTTTCAAATCATTACTCTAATATACAAATATTTGAAATACAGATTAAATGAATATTTTAGCCAATATCGTGATTGATCAAACATTGATCAAACAAAAGCTTCTTCTTTTCTTTTTTTTTTTTTTAGATCCAAAGGGAGCCTTTTTTATTTATATATTTTATATATATTTATATTATATATACATTTTTAATTTACTAGTTATATAGTTCTAACTAATTGGTAATTTTTTTTGAATCAGAGGGTTTATACATTTTTTATTTGAGGTGAATTCGAAATTGTTCGAATTGTGTAATCACCAATTACTGATGTGGGTAACCGACCTAAAGCAATTTGATTATGATTCAATTCATGACGATCATAAGTCGAAAGTTCGTATTCTTCAGTCATTGATAAACAATTTGTCGGACAATACTCGACACAATTACCACAAAATATGCAGATTCCAAAATCAATACTGTAATTAAACAATCGTTTCTTTCGAATATTACTTTCCAATTTCCAATCTACAACGGGTAGATCGATAGGACATACACGAACACATACTTCACAAGCGATGCATTTATCAAATTCAAAATGGATGCGGCCCCGGAAACGTTCTGATGTGATCAGTTTTTCATAAGGGTATTGAATAGTTATCGGTAAACGATTCACATGAGACAGAGTAATTGTGAAACCTTGACCTACGTACCGGGCGGCTCGTATTGTTTGTTGACCATAATTCATCAACTCAGTTAACATAGGAAACATATTGTGAATATGTATAAATTCAAAATACTTGCTTCTTTCTCTTGTTTGAGACAAGTCGTGAATAGAGACTATTCTAATACCTTAGAGCGAAAGAAGTTGAGACGAGGTTGTTAATAATAGATTACCTAGAGAAATAGGTAAAAGAAATTTCCAACCAAGATTTAATAGTTGGTCCATTCGCAGCCTTGGTAAAGTCCATCTTGTAGCAATAGGAATGAACAAGAACAAATAAGTTTTACCTAATGTAATAAAGATACTGATTATTATTCCAAAGACTTTCCCCAGTTTATTTCTGATAAAAATGTCAGGAACAAATAGATAGGGAATTGAAAGATTCCAACCTCCGAAGTAAATGACTGTTACAAATAATGAAGAAACTAGTAGATTAAGATAAGAAGCAAGGTAAAATAAACCAAAAATGATGCCGGAATATTCGGTTTGATAACCGGCTACTAACTCTTCTTCTGCTTCTGGTAAATCAAAAGGTAATCTCTCACACTCGGCTAGAGCAGAAATCAAAAAAATGAAAAATCCTATAGGTTGACGCCACAGATTCCACCCCCAAAAACCATATTTTGACTGTGCTTCAACTATATCAACTGTACTTGAACTGTTAGATAATTATAGTCGATCAGAATTACACTGTTTCATCGCTATTCCAGAACCGTACATGAGATTTTCACCTCATACGGCTCCTCAAAGATCACAGCTAAATATAGGGACATCCCATTATTATTATTATTGATTTTTATATTTTTGTTGAAACTTCTCCTAAGGTCCCAAATTAAATCAACGGAATTCTGTTTGCTATATTTTTTTATTATTTAATATTAATTAAAAAATGCTTCGGAATTGATCTTATCTTTTAATTTGATTCATTTCAGGAATTGCCTCTTTCTTTGTTGATCAATAATTTAATCCTTGAATAAAAAATAAAAAACTTTTTGTAAGAGCAACAAATAGATATTTCAACCTAGTATTTTCAATAACGAAAAAGAATTCGACTTTCTTATAACAAAAATAGAATATATAAGCATATAAAAATAAAAAAGAAAAAAAAAGAATAAAGGTCAGGATATTTTTTTTTGACTTCGTCTATTTTATTTCGCTCCTATTCTCCTTTCTCATATTTCTCATATAAAGGGATTTTCCCAAAAGTAAAAGATTACTTCGTTCGTAATAGTTATTTTTTTATCGACGGATAGGAGCATACTCTGAATCGGAATCGTGGGTAGTACTTCTTGATCATTTCTACCAACTAAAAGCCCAATTCAAATTCCTTTTATGTATAGAAATGTTCTCGCGGATAACTTAGAAAATCCCCATTACTAATCCGTTGTGTATCTTAGTCTTCCTAACCACCCACTCAATTTTGTTCAACCTGAATTTCTTTTTGTATTTTAAATAAATATACCTATGTACTAGATATAAAAAACTACAGAGAATCGATCTTTTAAACCCGCTTCAAGAAGTGATGAATAAGTAACCAATCTTGGGGTAAACAGTCTCTACTACTTATGTTTGCTTTTACTGAATCCTTGTACATAGGAAATGAGAATTCATCCTTTACTGCAAAATTCGAAGCTGTTTTCTTTCACTCATATAACTATTGGCTTTTATTCATCAATCTGAATGATCAAAGAAAAATATATACTCAACTCATTTAACTTGACTTTCTTATTAGAATTAAAAAAAAGGTAGTCGAAATCCTTTATTTCACCGAATCGCACGTAGAGATATTGATAGTACACACAAAGTTAATGGTATTTCATAACTAATTGATTGAGCAGCGGCTCGTAGACCACCCAAAAAGGAATATTTATTATTTGATCCATATCCCGACATAAGAAGTCCAATGGGAGCAATGCTTGAAATAGCGATCCATAGAAAAACACCAATACTAAGATCGGCTAGAACAAGGTGGTAGCCAAAAGGAATTACTGAATAACTTAGTAAAATTGCTACGACTGCGATGGATGGTCCGATACTGAATAAACGAACATCACCTCTAGATGGAAGAAGGTTCTCTTTGAAAAGCAGTTTTGTACCATCTGCTAGAGCTTGAAGAATTCCTAAGGGGCCCGCGTATTCAGGTCCAATACGTTGTTGTATACCCGCGGATATTTCTCTTTCTAACCAAACAATTACGAGCACACCTGTTATGATTCCTAATACAAGAGTAAAAATAGGGACAAGCGACCATATGATTCCATATACCCCTTTAAAATTAATAAAATTAATTAAGTTTAAGGAGTCAAATCTGTAAAAAGAGTTGATAGCTTGTATTTCTGTTGTATCCATTTTAACGATCAATTTCTCCCATAATGATATCTATGCTCCCAAGTATCGTCATAATATCAGCCAATTTCATTCTTTTAACTAACTGAGGAAGAATTTGCAAATTGATAAAACCCGGTGGTCGTATTTTCCACCTCCAAGGAAAAACACCCTGATCTCCTATTAGAAAAATGCCCAATTCGCCTTTTGGGGCTTCGACTCTCACATAAAGTTCTTGTTTGGACAATTCAAAGGTTGGAGAAGGTTTTTTACTAATAAATCGATATTCAAAATCATTCCAGTCGGTATCTTTTACTCTAGCAAAGCGTCGGATTTCTAAATTCTCATAGGGTCCTCCTGGAAGTCCTTCCAGAACCTGTTGTATCATTTTTACGGATTCTGTCATTTCACCGATTCGTACTAAATAACGAGCTAATGAATCCCCTTCTTTTTGCCATTGAACCTCCCAATCCAATTCGTCGTAACACTCATAACGATCAACTTTACGAAGATCCCACTGGATTCCGGAAGCTCGTAGCATTGGTCCTGATAAACCCCAATTTAGTGCTTCTTCTCCACCAATAATACCTACACCTTCAACCCGTTCTAAAAAAATGGGATTACGTGTAATAAGCTTTTTATACTCAGCAACCCCTGCTAAAAAAAACTCACAAAAATCTAAACATTTATCTATCCAGCCATGAGGTAGATCAGCAGCTACTCCTCCGATACGAAAATAATTATGCATCATTCGCATACCTGTAGCAGCCTCGAATAGATCATAAATCAATTCTCTTTCTCGAAAAATAAAAAAGAAAGGGGTCTGTGCGCCAATATCTGCCATAAAGGGCCCGAGCCATAACAAATGGGAAGCTAGACGACTCAACTCCAACATAATTACTCGGATATAACTAGCTCTTTTAGGTACTTGAATATTTCCTAATTGTTCGGGACCGTTTACAGTTATTGCTTCTGTGAACATAGTAGCTAAATAATCCCACCGCGTTACATAAGGTAAATATTGTACAATTGTTCGATTTTCCGCAATTTTCTCCATCCCTCTGTGTAAATAACCCAATATTGGTTCACAGTCAACAACATTTTCGCCGTCTAGAGTAAGGATGAGCCGAAGAACACCATGCATTGATGGGTGGTGAGGACCCATATTTAGTATCATAAGGTCTTTTCTTGTAGCCGGACCAGTCATAAGTTTTTTATTGATTCATTCTTCCATGAATTATTGAAAGTGAAAAGAAATTAATAAAAATTTAAAATCAAAAATTCGAATTAAGGAATAAAAAAAAAGAAGCACTTAAAACAACATGAATTTTTGAATTAACTAATTTTTGTCTCTCTAATACTCAATTGACCGATTAATTCTTTATAATGTGCTCCATTTTTTTTTGACAAATAAGCCAACAGTCGTTGGCGTTTTCCTAAAATTTTTCGCAACCCTCTCTGAGATAAATAATCTTTTTTATGCAATTCTAAATGTGAAGTAAGCCTCCGTATCTTATTGGTAAAACTGAATATTTGAAATTCAACAGACCCTCTGTTTTCTTCTTTAGAGCTAACCGAAATGAATACTTTTTTGATCATAAAAGATTTTCCCTCTTCCAATTTTTTTAACGGTATGGATTTGACTGATGAGTAAGAATAATGTTAGTAATTTTACTGTGGTATATACAATGTGGTATATACAACAATTTGAATTTATTTATGAGCTAGGGATATCGAATTCAAAATTCAATTTTATTCAGAGAGGCATACGTACTTTTTTGCATTTCCAGCCGCGCATAATGTAGACCTAAAATAAAAAAGATTTTGTTAATTGATTTCTAGGTCTAATTAATACGTTAGTTATTTTAGGATCATATATTCAAACGGGCGATAAAGTGGCACACGCACAAATCTTTTTGCTCTCGTATACCCTATAGGATAGAAGGATAGAAAGGGTAGAATATATCTAGAGGATAGGGTATATCTAGGAAAACTGGGCTACCAACAACGTTTCAGCCTTGGATACATATATATCCTTAACATACTGAAACGACTGCCATTATTTGTATCAAACCAATAGCGATTCATACAAGCTAAATCCTCTAATCGATAATTAGGCCAAGTAAAAAATTTGACTTTAATTAATTCATTCTTCTCTTTATCAAGATGCTTGTGTTTGTTCAAAAATTGACTACAGCTGCTCGCCTTGTAAAATACTGGATTTGTATTCGTATTTTTGGAATTGAAACAAATTCTCATTCTAAACTCTCTACGATATTTATGAGGTAAAATAGTTTCAGGAACAAGGAAATCGAAAGCATTCTTATCAATATCTGCTTGTTCCGGGTATCCTTGATCATTTTTTTGCTTACTCTTATGAACCAATGAAATACATAAAGTTTGATACAGAATAAAATATCCATCGTTTTTTACAGACAGACGAGCGGGTTCGATAACCAATAGCCCTCTTTTGACCAATTCTACAAAACTGAAATTCTTCTGAATTAGCAATATATCCAAGGTCATTTCTCTTCGCTGAATCGAAGATATAGTAATTTTTCTTGGATTTACCAGTCTAAGCAGTAGACAATATATTTTGATATTATTGATCATTTTTTGATTCAAAGTGTCACCCCATCTCAATTGAAAAAGTGAATAACGTTTCAGCAATAAATCGAGTTCTGCTTCTGTCTTGCTTTTATATTGTTTTTTCTTTTTACCCCTCTTTACCTTTAATCCTCCATACTGTTTTTCAATATCTTTTTGATGATTTATTGAGGAGTGGGATTCAAGATTCACCCGTTTTTGTGCAGCTGATCTAAGATCTCCTTTGTTTGTCGGAAATTCTTTTTCTTTTTGATTTAGATTTTTTTTATTCGGGGGTATAACACATTCAACTTCTTTGTTGTCTACGATGTTTTTATTTTCCCGACGAACATTTTGATTTAGATTCCTTCGTAAAAGAAGTACTTTACTTGATATAACCCAAGGTTTTATTTTATATAGATTATAAGGTATCAAAGATTCTGGGAAGAGCCAAAGATCTAGAGTTGAGATGGGACACTTTATTATTTCCTCATTCATTCCCGTCCAATCTAAAAAGGTTTTGGGGGGGTTTGGTAACTTTATTTTAGGTTTTTTCGGAAGCGTGAGATACAAAAGGGTTTTTTTAGCAATTTTATCAGTTATTTGATAATTCTTAGTCTTCATCTTAGTATTTTGATTACTCTTGGTATCGGTCTTGATCCAGTACCCAATAGCGATCTTTTGGCTAAGACCAAAATGGAGAGTTTTCCAATCAAAATATTTTCTATCGGGATTTTTTTCCATAGACTTTCTATCGCTCTTTCCTATATAATTAGTAATAGGACTGCTTCCCCATATATCAAAAAAGTTGTATTTATACGTGTTTGAATTGTAATAACTATCTTGTTTTCTATTTACTTGTGTTTCAAAAGTTGATCCATAAATAGACGAGTCCCTTTTATTTTTATTTTCAGAATTACTAGATTGATATGATAAAAGATCATATCGAGAGTATTTTTGAAAATTCTCTTTTTGATTCCTTAAGGAATAGACTTCAACAGTGTTTTGTTTTTTGAACAAGATTAATCCATCTTTTTCATATGAACCTCTTTTGCAACCTTGAGCCATAGGATGTTGATAAATTTGATTGCCCCGCCTTTTGGGTAGTAATCTAGACCCTCGAATCTCAGATAAATTGTATTGATAATGTCGTTTTAATTTATTTAACCAGGTTTTCCAGCGATTTATTCCATAATTCAAGCGTTTCTTATGACTTAATTCCGAGTCAATTATCCCTTCAAAGGAATTTTTTATTTCAGTCTTAACAAAAAAAGGAATTCCGTAATCGTGATATTTAAAAACAGATCTTTTATCAAAATGAATACCTTGAGTTTGTGATAAGTTGTAAAATACATATGCTTGTGACAAGTAGGATAAGTAGCAACATTTTTGTGAGTTTGTTTGATTCCTAATAGTATTAATTGACTTTTGTATAGTTGAAATAATTGAAATAAAGTGAATTGGATTTTCGTTTTTTTTATTAACTCTTTCGTCATCTGCTTCATTAAAATTTATCAATTTATTGTTATTGATAAATTTGTTTATTGAGTCGAGAAAAAGTTGTTTAATGAGTTTGAAAAGATTAATGATAGACAAAAAAGGATTTGTGTATATTCTTTCAAAAAAAAATTTTCTAAAGAAATAGATTTTCGAGATTAATCGAAGATTTCTCCGTTTTATTATTTCCAAAAGATTTTTTGAAGATTCTAATTTTTTACCTTTATAACTTTTTTTGTTAGCACTAATATAAATTCCTGTGTTTTTTTTTTTATCCTTTGTCATTCGTTCTATTTGATTCCGGATTGTGATTGCCCTAGCAGTCAGATCCTTGGTTTTTTTTTCTGTCATTGTCCGGTTTGAAGGTTGAATTTGACTACTAAATGATTCAGGAATTATCTCATTGATGCTTGTAGAATCTTTGTTGTTTTTTATTTGATTCGATTTATAGACCTTGCTTACACTAAAAAATAGGATTGGGTTTAATTTTGAAAATACTCTTATTTTTTTTTTTTTTAAAAATGAATGTTGTATAACCCAATTTTTTATTTGTTTTGAAACTAATTTCGTCTTTCCCCTTAAAGTTTTTCGAGCCAATAAATAGGTATTTTTCGATTTTCCAATCTTTGTTTCCAATTCCTTAAAAATAGGTTTAAAAAAGGAAGATCGTTTTCGGGGAGAACCAAAAGGAAGATCGGTTTCCATTCCCCAAACTGTTAAAAAACAAAAATCATTTATTTCTTTTTTGTTTTGCATTAGATTTCTATGAGAGGGTCGTAGTTTAGACCTGTGCCAAGGTTTCAGGCAGAAAGGAAATAGGATTTTTATCTGAATACCATCTCTTAACCAATTTTTCGGAAATTCAGTTTCCGATAATTGAACACCATTATAGGTACATTTAATATGCAGTTCTCTTTTCCATTCCTGTAGATCTTCAAACCATTCAGGAACTTGTAATAAAACCATACGTCCAATATTTTTTGCTATTATCAACGAAGGCAATAGAATATATTTTCTAAAATTCGATTGAGTTATTAGCATAAAACCCCTTATTAATTGTGCAAGTGAAGTGCTATCCCATGCTTCAGCTATATCTACTCGGGTTTGCTCTTTTCGTTTGTTCTCTTCTTTTTTATCTTTTTCTTTTTTATGTTCTTTTTTTGTTTCTTCAGACGTATTTTCCAGAATTTTGAAGTCGATCCAATTGTGTATCCAATTTGGAAAAAGAACTTTAATAAGTCCGGATCTATCAAATGAAAACCAAGGGTATTTTTTGGTTCTGTCCAAAAAAAGAGGAGAATGCGCGTTTGCTTGAAAGGGTTCCCACATACTAATTTTACGTCTTTGAGCGCGGATAGAACCTTTAATTATTCCCCGGCGAAAATCAGATTTTTGGGAATACTGTCTCAAAGCTACTACCTTTCTTGGATTCTCGGGATTAGTATCTTTATTAGTAGCAGTCTTTTTCTTGATAGCAGTGAAAATCACTACACGTTTGGCTTTTCTTAAGCGAACTTCACGATTGATTGATCGTTGTTGGAACCCGGTGATTAATTTATATGACCGCCGGGGAATTCTTTTACTTATTTCTTTTCTTCCACTAGATTCTTTTCTAATCTTGGTGAGATTTGGATGGTTTCGAATGGTCTTGGAGAAATTTTTGAAAAATTCTCTTTCTTCTTCGAAATCTATTTTTACTTCTTCTTGGTCTGGCAATAAACAAGGATTAAAATTTAAATTATGGTTTGGTTCAGTATCAAATTCACCGGTTAATAGTAATAAATTATCAATTTCTAGTAATAATTTATTATATTGAACTGCGTACCCTTTTGGTTCACTTTTATCGGAATCAGGATATGTAAAAAGGATACCATGAATCTGATTTATACCAACCGTCTCTCTTAAATTTTCTTTAGAAGTTTTCAGATTATCAAGGAACGGTTTTTTTTTTATCCTTACGCGGTATGGGCCATTCAACAAAGGATCATACATTTTAGGAAAATATTCGTTGTGAGTATCCTCAGTACATAATCTAATTCTTGTTTCTAGTATATCAAGAAAAGGAAATTCTTTTTCTAAAGTTTCAATTCTAGTTCGAAACTCGCCGTTTGTATTATTACTTTGTCGGTTTTTAGGATAAAGAGAATGGGTGTTAAAAAAGGAAGTTTTAGTTAGTGTCAACAAAAATATTTTTTTTATTATTTCCAAAAAAATGGATAAACTGGGTGGATATGTAAAAGAGATTCGTTTTTTTAGATTAGTTTTACTTTTGGGTGTGTGAAAGAAATATTGTGCCATTTCATTTCGCACATCTCCGTGAATTCTATTATTTTTTTTGTAGCGAAAGGGACGATTCCATCTGTTATAATCGAAAAGAAGAGTCACAAGATATTTTTCAAAATCTTCAACTTCAAGGCGAAAAAAAAACTCTATTTTTCTTATATTTTTTTGTTTCTTTTTTTCATTTTTACCCCCTTTCTCGTTTAATTTCGAATTTTCTTGATTACCCTTCCTATTCAGATAAGAATCCTCATAAACTGGGCTATTGTTATATCCTGTCTCTGTAAAGGGAAAGTGGAGTTCATCCTTTGTTTTTTCCTTTCCATTCACTCGGATTTTTTCCGTTTCATCGATTTTGCCCGGATCCTCCTTTTCTTCCGTTTTTGAGGTTTCTTTCAGTTTATTAGTAAGTTTCTTAG